ATGTAGAAAAGGAATAACTAAATCAATCAAATTTCGGGATGCTTCATGAAGTGCTTCTTTAGGAGTTAAACTTCCATTTGTCCATATTTCGAGAAAAAGTATCTCTTGTTTTTCATTCCCATTCCCATAAGAATGAATACTATGATTTGCATTTCGAACAGGCATGAATACAGCATCTATAGGATAACTTCCGTCTTGAAAGTTATTTGGCGTTTTTATACGATATCCACGATTCCTCTCGATTTGTAATTCAATATACAAATCAATTGGTTCTGTTAGGTTAGCTATATGCTGTGTATTATCAACGATTTCCACATAAGGTGGTAAGATGATGTCTTGAGCAGTTACAGATCCGGGACCCTTGACACAAATAGACGCGTTGCTAGTTCCATAGAGATTACTTCTCAATACAATTTCTTTCAAATTCATGAAAATTTCATGTACTGATTCTTGAATACCGATTATGGTAGAATATTCATGTGGTATTTTCTCGGATTTTGCGCGTGTGATACATGTTCCTTCTATTTCTCCAAGCAAAGCTCTTCGCATCGCAATGCCTATTGTGTCGGCTTGACCTTTCATAAGTGGAGACAGAATAAAGCGCCCATAATAAAAACGCTTACTGTCTGTTCTTGATTCAACACACTTCCACTGTCGTGTCCGAGTAGATACTGTTACTTTCTCTCGAACCATAGTAATATTATTTGATCAGATCCTTGAATCATTTTTTTCTCTTGAAATCTCTTCAATGTTTATTTGATTTCTACACACGTCTTTTTTTAGGGGGTCTACAGCCATTATGTGGCATAGGGGTTACATCTCGCACGAAACTTAATAGTATACCGCTTCTACGAATAGCTCGTAATGCTGCATCTCTTCCGAGACCAGGACCTTTTATCATGACTTCTGCTCGTTGCATACCTTGATCTACTACTGTCCGAATAGCATTTCCCGCTGCGGTTTGAGCAGCAAAAGGCGTCCCTCTTCTTGTACCTTGGAATCCACAAGTACCGGCGGAGGACCAAGAAATCACCCGACCCCGTACATCTGTAATAGTCACAATGGTATTGTTGAAACTTGCTTGAACATGAATAATCCCCTTTGGTATTTTACGCGCACCCTTACGTGAAACAATACGTCCATTCTTACGTGAACCAATTTTTTGTATAGGTTTTGCCATATTTTATCATCTCATAAATATAAGTCAGAGATACATGGATATATCCATTTCATGTCAAAACAGATCCTTTTTATTATTTATATTTGTTTATTGCATCCTTTCCTTTAGAGAGTCCCTTTTAGAAAGATTATCCTTGTCTTTGTTTATGCCTCGGGTTGGAACAAATTACTATAATTCTTCCTCTCCTACGGATTAGTCGACATTTTTCACAAATTTTACGAACAGAGGCCCTTATTTTCATAGTTGTCATTCCTTAACTTAATTCCGAATCCACTTATTGGAAGAAAATATCTTTCTTGAAATTTTGAACTTCGAATTGTATCCCCATGAAAGGAATGTTGAAGTTGAAAAAATCACCTAATCATTCGAATCTTTGTTGCGGAGTCTAAAAATTATACGCCCTCTGGTTGAATCATAACGACTTACTTCAATTTTAACTCTATCTCCTGGTAGTATACGTATAAAACTACGTCGAATCCTTCCTGAAACATAACCTAGAATCAGATCTTCATTATCTAAACGAACCCGGAACATACCGTTGGGAAGTGATTCAGTAATTAAACCTTCATGAATCCATTTTTGTTCTTTCATTCCAGGTAAAACCCCCTTGAAGTATCAACTAAAGTAGGAGGAGTGATATTAGACAACCCGTCCTTTTTCTTTTTTGTCACAATAAGTTCCGGATACAATCCGGATATTAGAAAGATTACCATATATAACACAACATTTCTCCGCCGATTCCTTCTAGTCGAGCCTCTCGGTCTGTCATTATACCTTGAGAAGTAGAAAGAATTGCAATCCCCATCCCGCCTAAAATTCTAGGAATTCGTTGAGAGTTAGAATAGATTCGTAGACCAGGTCGGCTGATCCGTTTTAAATTTAAAATAGTTTCATATGGTCCTTTCCTATTCCTTCTATGTCGTAGGGTTAAAACCAAGAAATCCTTGTTGCTTTCCTGATGTTTCCTCACGTTTTCGATAAAACCTTCCCGTAAAAGTATTTTAACAATGTTTTCAGTGATGTTAGTAGATGTTATTCGAATCGTTCCTTTTCTATCCATGTCAGCATTTCGTATAGCGGTTATTATGTCAGCAATAGTGTCCCTACCCATGTGATAAAGTAAAATTTTTGTTTCCTTCGAATTTTGATATAATCAAACATGTTCTGTTCTTTTTTTTTTCTTTAGTTATGTTATGAATTATTAAAGGTATATGCGTGAGACACAATCTAATAATGAATCTATTTCATTCAAATATGAAAACTATACTACAGTTTCATTTTATAAGACTTCAGGTGCTAATGAAACTATTTTAGTGAAATTTAACTGTCTCAATTCCCGGGCGATCGCACCAAAAATGCGAGTTCCTTTTGGATTTCCTTCTTGATCAATGACAACTGCAGCATTGTCATCATATCGTATTATCATACCGTTGTCACGTTTGAGTTCTTTACAAGTACGTACAATTACAGCTCTTATAACTTCTGATCTTTCTAGAGGCGTATTTGGTACTGCTTCCTTGATCACAGCAACAATAACGTCACCGATATGAGCATATCGGCGATTACTAGCTCCTATGATTCGAATACACATCAATTCTCGGGCCCCGCTGTTGTCCGCTACATTTAAATGGGTCTGAGGTTGAATCATATCATTTTTTTTATCTGTTCTTTCAATGCAAAGGGCGAAAAAAAAAAAAAAAGAAATATTTTTGTCCGTCCAAAAAAGAAACCCGTAATTGCGTTTTTTTTTTTTCAAAAAACTTCTTTCCTTTGGTTCCACATTCCTATCCCGAAATAATGAATTGAGTTCGTATCGGCATTTTGGACGCCGCTATTGAAATAGCCCTTCTGGCTATATTTTCTGCTACTCCGCTCATTTCATACAGTATTCTACCTGGTTTAACAACAGCTACCCAATATTCGGGGGCTCCTTTCCCCGAACCCATACGTGTTTCGGTGGGTCTTGCTGTAACCGGTTTGTCTGGAAATATACGTACCCATATTTTTCCACCACGACGTGCATTTCGTGTCATTGCTCGTCGTCCTGCTTCTATTTGTCTAGATGTGATCCAAGTGGGCTCAAGTGCTTGAAGAGCATATCGACCGAAACTAATATGATTACCTCGATAAGATATTCCTTTCATTCTTCCTCTATGTTGTTTACGGAATCTAGTTCTTTTGGGGTTATAGTTGATGGTTGTTTCTCAATTCCATCTCTACTACAGAACCGGACATGAGAGTTTCTTCTCATCCAGCTCCTCGCGAATGAAACGATTAATAAAAAATTTTTTATTAAGAGATACATGTATTTAGTGTTAATGAATAATATACTGAAGCGTGGGATTCTTTGAGATTTCATCTAATCTAATCTATTAGAAATTTGTATGTCTTGTTTGGATATATATAATTATAATTAAACATGTATTCTATTTATAGATAATGATAGATAATGTCATTTTTTTTATTTTATCATATTGGATCGACCAAAATTTAGCAATCCAATAAAATAAAACTTTCGCGAGCGAATATTGACTCTTTCAATATCTATTTCAGTTCTAAGGTTAGCCCATGACCTCTCAGAATAAATGAATTGGTCCCTGGTTTGTTCCGCTATCCCCCCCAATGAATCATTAGGATTCGTTTTCACTAGAATCTTCTGCATTCACAGGTTCCGTCGTTCCCATCGCTTCTCGATTCATGGTTAGGTCTTAATTCTACAATGAAGCCCCTAATGAAATTTGTTCTTGAGTCAATCTTCTCAGTCTTTATTGGCTCGAGACTTTTCAATTTTTTTTTGTTCTATGAAGAGATTCATATAATTATAGATAAATCAGTATTGATGCTGTATTACACTGTTTTTTATGAGATGACTCATAGACCTTACATATTGGACTCATATATCATTGATATTCTTTTTTTTTTTTTTCTCTCTTTCTCTCACCCTTCCATTTATCCGTATATTTTTTTTTAGTATAATCAGATTGGTTTTTCTTTTGTTTATCCAAAAAAGATTTCAGTTGCTACAATGATATGACCGATATATCATATCTTCACTGGTTCTTTCGATCCAGATAATGTGAAGCGATGAATTGGTTATTAGTTATATAGTTATTAGTTTAGACTACGGGCCGGTCCATTTTTTTTTATCCTAATCCTAAAAAACCAACGAGTCGCACACTAAGCATAGCAATTATATCAAATCAAATGATCAATTGAATTTTTATTCAACCCTATATAATTGTTCATTTTTGTTTTTTGATTGAACAGAAAAAGAATGAAAGAGTTTGTTATTTTTTTGTTCTATCACTGAATTGAATAGAACAGAACGTAAAGACAAGTAAAGTCTTATTATTCCTCGTCTACAAATATCCAAATTTTGATGCCTAATACCCCATAGATAGTTCCAACTGTATAGGAACAATAATCAATTTTAGCTCTAATCGTTTGTAAAGGAACCCTGCCCTCTCTGATCCATTCGACACGTGCAATTTCTTTTCCGTCGATACGTCCCGCTATTTGTACTTGAATTCCTTTTGTATCCGCCTGTTCAGTTAATTCAATAGCTTTTTTCATTGCTTTGCGAAATGAAACTCTATTCTTTAATTGTCCGGCTATAAATTCGGCAAGAATATTAGGGTGTCCATAAGGGTTTTCAATTCTTTTAATAGCAATGTTGAGTTTTCGGTTCACACAATTAAGTTCTTTTTGTACATTCATCTGTAATTCTTCGATTTTTCGCGTCCTACCTTCTATTAATAACTTCGGGAATCCCATATAGATTATGACTTGAATCAGATCGATTCTTTTTTGAATCTCTATA